ATTATACGAAAGACTATCAAGACTTCCTAATTATCTTACACTACCTACACTAACGTAGGGTCTACTGACTCTGTCTGGAATTAGATTGGATAGGCTGATGGGAAATCAATTTAGGAGTTGTGGAAAGGACTGAAGATACTTTGTATCCATACTTACGAGAGACTCCGAGTACTCAAACATTCAATCAGGATGGTTGGTCGGCTCTTATCTTATAGAATAACAGAGTAAAAGTCAAAGTAAAAAAAAAAGATTTCTTTGGTCGTGTAAGGGGATTACAAAAAAAATGTATGTAATAATGGTAGTGATGTCTCCCCATTCTTTCACAGAAAGAAAGACAGTAAGGCTTAGATCAAATAGGAAATGTAGGTATCCAATAGATAGTTATCTATCTTGATGGTATATTTTTTTTTTTTTCTTATGAAAGAAAGGTAACAAAACAAACAATAGGTCTTACTATTCCCACATGTTCCATTAGGAGCATTCCTTTGCAATTTGCAAGAAAGGTGTGTGTATCATATTTTTACTTAATACTTCCCAAGTCTACCAGAAATCCTATAAAGAATCTGTTACGAGTGGATTCATTGAATTGGTTCATCAATAGCCTTAAGTCAGAATCCTATTTTGACTCTGCGCCATTGATTCTACTATGATTATTGATCAATAATGGAATAATTCCTTCATAGAAATAGGAGATATAATTCACATGGATATAGTAAGTCTCGCTTGGGCTGCTTTAATGGTAGTCTTTACATTTTCCCTTTCACTCGTAGTATGGGGAAGGAGTGGACTCTAGGTATATTAATAATTGATTGAGTAATCGATTGAGTAATCGATTGAGTAATCGAATTGTATCAATTGTTTAATTGATCGTTTTGCATTGATCGTTTTTCGAAGCTTTATTTTTAAAAAGCTTGTCTTTCTTTCAAAATTATACTGGAAAGACAATAATGAATAATAACCATTCGATCAAACAACGAATGATTACTATAGTTTAGTTGTATTTCAAAACTCAAATCTACGCATGATAGGAAATTTTTTCCAACCGAATTCCTCCTAAATATTCTGTTTGGATAAACCTGTTCTTACCAGAATTATGGATATTACAATGAGAAAAAACCAATCCCTAGTTTTTTCTTTATTTGTTTCTCTCTTTCTTTACTTTCACTGTTCTAAGAACAAATCGTTCTGCTATTAGATTACGACGATACTTACTTTCTACTGGAAGTGACTAGTGGTTGTCCAAAGAGGTTCTACACATAATAAAATTTGATCTTTCTTCCGCTGAGTGATCCACCACATATCATACATTTAACATTTTAGACTCCTAGAGATTTTTTTATGCTTTTTTGATTCATCTCATGTCATGTTTAAGCATGAAAAATGATCCGAGTCCCCTTTACTAATCTACTTCCTTTCAAAATCTGAAGAAGTTACCATAGAACTTCGTAAATGATCTGTTAATGGCTCAATCAATGACTTCTTGGGATGGGAAATCAAAAAAATTCCTTGGTTTTGTTTTCTTTTGCTATAGTATATTCCTATACTATTCTTCCTCTATTGATTCTTTTGATGGATCCCGGAACCTATATATAAAATTATAAGAAACCTAGGAATTAGAAGAATTGGCCTTCGATTATTTTGGGTTGATCGAAATCGAGTGGATGTAGCGAAAAAAAGAAATAGAATTAGACTGCTATTTCGATGTACTAGTCTACTATTTAGAATTGATCTATATAAACCCTCCATTTAGATAAAGTCTATATCTGTATACAATACAACTTTATATGATAATATCATTGTATACAATATTAGATAATATAAAATACTCTAAAGTGTGGTAGAAAGGACTATATATAGTCCTTTCTACCACATTTTATGATTCCAACCAGATCATTTCATTTAAGACTTGGAATTTTCTTTTAATCCCTTTCTTTCATTTCTTCAATCATTGAAAAAAGGATTGATAAGAACTAATAATTCAGATTCAAATTAATCATTTTGACTGACTGTTTTTACGTAGATAATAAGTAAAAAAGCAGTAGGAACTAGAATGAACAGTGCAGTAGCAATAAATGCGAGAATATTGACTTCCATAATTTCATTATTTATTTTTTTTTCTTCGCAATAACTCGGGATGTAATCCCATAGAGATGAGAAATTTAACTCCTGTAAATTCATTGGGATGAATTGATCCTGATGATACTGAATAGGATCAATATTATGAATAACAATATCTGATCTATCAAATCGATTCATCGTCGAGAATTGAATAGTATAACATGGGAAGATCCTTTATCCATACTAATTACGAAATGGGATTTTTTATTGGATCAGGAATCCCATTGGATTTTTCATCCTCTTCCACTTTTTCTTTTCTATAACCTACTGTCTTCCTTATCTTATACAACTCTCCTTCCTGTGTATTATACTTACAATTATGAGGTATTATATGACCGGTATTCTATGGGTCACACACAGACCCAAACGAGGTGAGATGGAA